GACATATCATGCTTCATGCTCATATAAAAATAAAACTCTCTCTTTCACCGGGCCTCGAGTTCTCTCTAAAGAAAAGGCATTCCAATAAAAATTAGAAATTTTTTTATTATATTTATATTTTTTTGATATATTTTATTTGATATTTGAGTCATATTTCGATTTAAAATTCTCTATTATTATTATCTATTATTATTATCTATTATTATTATCTATTATTATCTATTATAATTATTATCTATTATAATTATAATAATATATTAGGATATATAATAATAATAGTAATAGATTTAGAATTTTATATTTAATTAAATATAAAAATATATGAAAAAATGAGTATGAATATAATATTATAAAATAAATGTGGTATATTATTTATCATTAAGATCGGGGTAGATAGAGTATTATTTCTTCTATTGATTAGGTATGGAAACAGAGTGCATTGACCTAGTTATTTTATTATCTTATCTCTCCCTGTACGAAACTTAATGAGTTGGATTCAATGCGTTGAATTGCGAGGAGCCCTTACATATAACAAGGCACGGGCTCCTATACTCAAATTCTAGATTTAGGATCAGTTCATTCTCTCTGAAACAATAAGTTGGGGTTGTTCTTACGCAAAAAAAAAAGTGGATAAGTCGGGGGATTCCTAAAACTCGTCTAAGTTCAAATGGATCCCCAATCCTCTTGGATAAAGTCAGCATCAGTAAATTTTGAATTTTTAATGATGGGCAGATGGGTTTGAGGATATTAGATTCGCCGGGTTCATGCCATGATTTTTACTTAAAAAAATTAACCTTCTTTGATATACCTAAACTAAAGAAGGGTAGTCTCACTAACTCTTTGATCATGGGTAGGAAAACAGGAAAAATGTGTATGTATGTAATTCACCCACGAAAATGAATGAAAAAGAATGGGTTTGTTTATACGAAATTTTTAAAACGCCGATTGGTTCCATTGAAATGCATTTTTTTTTTTTGAGTTTCATGTTCCGAATGATCCCCGCGAGCGAGAATGTGGGAACGATTCTATTTTAATGGAGCAGCCAACCGGCCAGCTACAAACAACAAATAATAATGAGGAAATGAAATAAAAAACTATACTATGTACAGTACAAATATAGTACAAAATAAAAATAAAGTTTTTAATTAACATTAATGAAAAATTAGGGCTATACGGACTCGAACCGTAGACCTTCTCGGTAAAACAGATCAAACTTATTATTATCGAAATGATTCGAACTGTTTCAAAGACCCAACATGCATTTTTTTTGCATTGGGCTCTTTCATCAACTGATATAAATATCAGTGAGTTCGCCATCTTTTTTCTTAACAGAAAGATAATGAGATGGCTCCGCGTGCTCTGATTCTTTATTTTTATTCAGTAGCAATACCAAAGTGTTTCAAAAAAGAATTATCTTGACGTAGGTCTGCCTTCGGCCTAGATCAACCTAAGTTAAATGGAGTCTCTATCGCTCTTCCCAAAGCGTCAAATAAATATGAAACTTCATACACCTTCAAGTTCATAGGACGAAAAGAGATTCTTTGAGTTCCTTATACTCATTATGCCTAGCATTGAATGGACTGGGTATTCACCTTATCAATTATCAAATCAATGATGGGTTCTATGAGGCGCCTAAATCGGCACCTCAATTGGACCAACCAACTATTTGTCAGGCTATTGTTCTCTTGTTCCCTCGAATCCATGGAGTAAGACATCGATTTTTCACTAAGATAAATTCCGTTGATTACATGATGGACTCCTCTGAAAAAACATTGGCGCGCGTGTAAACGAGGTGCTCTACCAACTGAGCTATAGCCCTTGTGTTCTTGTGTTTGTGAGAAATATTTTATCATGTATATAATTTATTGTCAAGTTGAATATTGCATGATCCGACACGATATCTCTCTGATCTGTTTCCTGCCAAGGGTGGGTATTGCTTAGAAGTAAGATTCCATCTATAATCTATCGATGTGACGGGTTCCTTTTGTTTCTCTTTATGATGATAAATGACCTACTTAACCCAGTGGTTAGAGTATTGCTTTCATACGGCAGGAGTCATTGGTTCAAATCCAATAGTAGGTAGAACTTATTAGATACCGCAGTCGATGGTATCTAATAAGTATTTCTACCCACCTTCATTTTTTTTTATTTATTTTGTATCTTTTCCATACCCCACTACCCGTATTCTATATTTATTTAATATTTTTTTTGTTGAATCAAAATCTGATTACACTTGATTGGATTCAATTGGCAGAATCCAAATGGGGTGTATAAACAGAACTTCTTTTTATTATTCGGACGCGGCGCCACTAGTTATGAAATTGCATTGATAGCCTCTACCCGCGTCCTAGCTCGTCTGAGAGCTAAATTTGCCTCAATTGTTTGTCTCTTGCCTTCAGCGCTACTCAAGTTAGCTTCAGCTATTTCAAGAGTTTGTTGAGCTTCTTGCGGATCAATGTCACTACCCCTCTCTGCATCATTTACTAAAATAGTTATTTCA